AGACAAATACGTGGATAGAATCAAAAATAAAGAGCCCCGAGTCAATAAAGACTGAGAAGGTTGACTCAAAAACAAATTTTATTAGGGGCTCCATTGTAAAATTCAGACCTAACCATTACTCGAGAGGTGGTGGGAACGACAGAACCTGTGAATGCATAAGATTCTATTGAAAACGAATCCTAATGATTCATTGGGTAGGATGGCGGAACGAACCAGAAACCAATTCATTTTTTTTTTGAAAGGTCATGTCATAGACTAATCTTACAACTGAATGTTGAAAGAGTAAATATTCGCCCGCGAATTTTTTTTTTAGAAATTTGAGTCAATTCGATAGGATAATAAAAAGCAAAACAAAATAAAGATTCATTATAACGTTATACCTAATACCTAAATGACATTATGTAAAAATAGAATATGTGTTTAATTATATATCAAAAATCAAAAGATAAAGAAAATTATATTAAATGAAATTTCAAAGAATCCCCCGATTCAGTATATTATTTTTTAATCGTTTAATTCGCGAGGAGCTGGATGAGAAGAAACTCTCATGTCCGGTTCTGTAGTAGAGATGGGTGGAATTGATAAACAGCCATCAACTATAACCCCAAAAGAACCAGATTCCGTAAACAACATAGAGGAAGAATGAAAGGAATATCTTATCGAGGTAATCGTATTTGCTTTGGTAGATATGCTCTTCAAGCGCTTGAACCCGCTTGGATCACATCTAGACAAATAGAAGCGGGTCGGCGAGCAATGACACGAAATGCACGCCGCGGTGGAAAAATATGGGTACGTATATTTCCAGACAAACCCGTTACAGTAAGACCTACAGAAACACGTATGGGTTCGGGGAAAGGATCTCCCGAATATTGGGTAGCTGTTGTTAAACCCGGCAGAATACTTTATGAAATGAGCGGAGTAGCAGAAAATATAGCCAGAAGGGCTATTTCAATAGCGGCATCCAAAATGCCTATACGAACCCAATTCATTCTTTCGGTATAGGATAGTGAAGAACCAAAGGAAATCGTTTTTTTATACAAAAAACAATTGCAGGTTTCTTGTTTTGTTTTGAACAAACAATATTTCTTTTTTTTATTTCACCCTTTACATTGAAAAAGACAAAAAAAAAAAACGATATGATTCAACCTCAAACCCATTTGAATGTAGCGGATAACAGCGGGGCCCGAAAATTGATGTGTATTCGAATCATAGGAGCTAGTAATCGACGATATGCTCATATTGGTGACGTTATTGTTGCTGTAATCAAAGAAGCAGTACCAAATACACCTCTAGAAAGATCAGAAGTGATCCGAGCTGTAATTGTACGTACTTGTAAAGAACTCAAACGCGACAACGGTATGATAATACGATATGATGACAATGCTGCAGTTGTTATTGATCAAGAAGGAAATCCAAAAGGAACCCGCATTTTTGGCGCGATCCCCCGGGAATTAAGACAGTTAAATTTCACTAAAATCGTTTCATTAGCACCTGAAGTATTATAAGGGAAGACCTTGATGTAGTTTATCGTATTTGAATGAAATATATTAATTAAATTTAGTAGATTGCTTATATATCACGTATATACCTTTAAAAATTCATAAATATTTATTATTTATGAATAAAAAAAAAGAAAAAGAGCATGTTGATTATATCAAAATTCGGGGGCAACAAAAATCTTAGTTTATCATGAGTAAAGACACTATTGCTGACATAATAACCTCTATACGAAATGCTGACATGAATGAAAAAAGAACAGTTCGAATACCATCTACTTACATCACTGAAAATATTGTTAAAATCCTTTTACGAGAAGGTTTTATTGAAAACGTGAGAAAACATCAAGAAAGCAATAAATATTTTTTAGTTTTAACCCTACGACATAGGAGAAATAGGAAAGGAGCGTATAGAACTGTTTTAAATTTAAAACGGATCAGCCGGCCTGGCCTACGAATCTATTCTAACTATCAACGAATTCCGAGAATTTTAGGCGGAATGGGGATTGTAATTCTTTCTACTTCTCGAGGTATAATGACAGACCGAGAGGCTCGAATAGAAGGAATCGGCGGAGAAATTTTGTGTTATATATGGTAATCTTTCTGATAACCTAATTATATGCGGAACTTGCCTATTTTTTTTTGTGAAAAAAAAGGGTAAAGGGTAGGTTTCGAATACTATGCCTCTTAGATTCGTTGATACTTCAAGGCCATATTTCCCTGGAATGAAAGAAAAAAAAGATTCGCGAGGTTTTAATTACTGAACTACGTCCCAATGGTATTTATGTTTCGAGTTCGTTTAGATAATGAGAATCTTATTCTGGGTTTTGCTTCGGGAAGGGTTCAACGTAATTTTATACGTATACTACCAGTAAATAGAATCCAAATTGTGGTAAGTTCTTATGATTCAACTAAAGGACATATAATTTGTATACTCTTTTGTATACTCTAAAGTAAAGACTCACATAATTAGGTGGTTTTTTCAATTTCAACATTCTTTCGTG